GCCCCCTCTAATGGAAAAATAAAATTCAATGAGGATTTGGTTCATCCAACACGTACACGTCACGGACATCCTGCTTTTCTATGTTCTAGAGACTTGTATGTAACTATTGAGAGTGAAGATATTATACACAATGTGTGTATTCCGCCCAAAAGTTTTCTTTTAGTTCAAAACGATCAATATGTAGAATCAGAACAAGTCATTGCTGAAATTCGCGCGAGAACATCCACTTTGAATTTGAAAGAGAAAGTTCGAAAACATATTTATTCTGACACAGAGGGCGAAATGCACTGGAATACTGATGTGTACCATGCACCTGAATTTACATATGGTAATATTCATCTCTTACCAAAAACAAGTCATTTATGGATATTATTAGGGGAGCCCTGGAGATCCAGCCTAGGCCCCTGTTCGATCCACAAGGATCAAGATCAAATGAACGCTTATTCTCTTTCTGTTAAGCGAAGATATATTTCTAACCCCTCAGTAACTAATAATCAAGGGAGACACAAATTTTTTAGTTCGTATTTTTCTGGTAAAAATCCAAAAGGAGATAGGATTCCTGATTATTCAGAACTTAATCGAATGACATGTACTGGTCGTTGTAATCTCAGATATCCGACCATTTTCGACGGTAATTCTGATTTATTGGCAAAGAGGCGAAGAAATAGAGTCATCATCCCACTCGACTCGATTCAAGAAGGCGAGAAACAACTAATACCTTCTTCAGGTATCTCAATTGAAATCCCCAGAAATGGTATTCTCCGTAGAAATAGTATTCTTGCTTATTTCGATGATCCTCGATATATAAGAAAGAGCTCGGGACTTACTAAATATGAGACTAGAGAACTGAATTCAATCGTCAACGAAGAGGATTTGATTGAGTATCGAGGAGTCAAGGTATCTTGGCCAAAATACCAAAAGGAAGTAAATCCATTTTTTTTTATTCCCGTAGAAGTCCACATTTTGGCCGAATCTTCTTCCATAATGGTACGGCACAATAGTATCATTGGGGTAGATACACAAATCACTTTAAATAGAAGAAGTCGAGTAGGCGGATTGGTCCGAGTGAAGAAAAAAGCAGAAAAAATGAAACTGATAATCTTTTCTGGAGATATACATTTTCCTGGAAAGACAAATAAGGCATTCCGATTGATACCACCAGGAGGGGGAAAACAAAATTCCAAAGAATACAAAAAATTGAAAAATTGGCTCTATATCCAACGAATGAAACTTTCCAGGTATGAAAAAAAGTATTTTGTTTTAGTTCAACCTGTAGTCCCATATAAAAAAACGGATGGTATAAATTTAGGAAGACTTTTCCCCCCGGATCTCTTACAGGAAAGTGATAATCTACAACTTCGAGTTGTCAATTATATCCTTTATTACGACCCAATTCTTGAAATTTGGGACACAAGTATTCAATTAGTTCGGACTTGTTTAGTGTTGAATTGGGACCAAGACAAAAAGATCGAAAAAGCCTGTGCTTCCTTTGTTGAAATAAGGACAAATGGTTTGATTAGATATTTTCTAAGAATCGACTTAGCGAAGTCGCCTATTTCATATACCGGAAAAAGGAATGATCTGTCGGGTTCAGGATTGATCTCTGAGAATGGATCAGATCGCGCTAATGTCAATCCGTTTTCTTCCATTTATTCCTATTCCAAGGCAAGGATTCAAGAATCCCTTAATCCAAATCAAGGAACTATTCATACGTTGTTGAATCGAAATAAGGAATCTCAATCTTTGATAATTTTGTCATCATCCAATTGTTCTCGAATAGGCCCATTCAACGATGTAAAATCTCCCAATGTGATAAAAGAATCAATCAAAAAGGACCCCCCAATTCCAATTAGGAATTCGTTGGGCTCCTTAGGAACAGGCTTTCCAATTTTTAATTTTGATTTATTTTCCCATTTAATAACCCATAATCAGATCTTGGTAACTAACTATTTGCAACTTGATAATTTAAAACAGATTTTTCAAATACTTAAGTATTATTTACTGGATGAAAATGGTAAAATTTATAATCCCTATTCGTGCAGTAACATCATTTTGAATCCATTCAATTTGAATTGGTATTTTCTCCATTACAATTATTGTGAAGAGACATATACAATCGTTAGTCTTGGGCAGTTTCTTTGTGAAAATGTATGTATAGCCAAAAAAGGACCGCATTTAAAATCAGGTCAAGTTATAATTCTTCAAGTTGACTCTGTGGTAATACGATCAGCTAAGCCTTATTTGGCTACTCCAGGAGCAACTGTTCATGGACATTATGGGGAAATCCTTTACGAAGGAGATACATTAGTTACATTTATATATGAAAAATCAAGATCTGGTGATATAACGCAAGGTCTTCCAAAAGTGGAACAGGTGTTAGAAGTGCGTTCTATTGATTCAATATCGATGAATCTCGAAAAGAGGATTGAGGGTTGGAACAAATGTATAACAAGAATTCTTGGAATTCCTTGGGCATTCTTGATTGGTGCTGAGCTAACTA